GGATCAGTATCATTATTGGGTTTATACCAATGAGCAAAAAAAGTACAACTTGAACAATGAATTAATAAGTCGAACAAAAGCTCTAGAAAAAGAAAAGGGGTTTCTTGCTCTAGATATGCTCGAAAAAAGGACCAGATTATGCAATGATGAAAATGAACAAAAATACTTGCCCAAAACGTATGACCCCTTTTTGGGGGGACCATATCGTGGAACAATAAAAAAATTCTATTCACATATGATCATGAATGATTTAATCACTTCTACAGATACGGAGGATTCCATAGAAATCAATTGGATAAATAAGATTTATGGGCTACTTCCTAATAATTCTAATTATTCCAGAAAATTTGAACATCAAAAGAATCCGCCTGATAGGGAATCATTACTGAATTATATTGGTAATTCCTTAACCTCAATCAAAGAATTTCCTTTTGAGCCTGCACCCATTTTTCATTTTAAAAAATATTCTTTATTGAGAGAGCAAACAAGAATTGATTTAGAAAGTCAAACAAAAGCTTTAAAATGGGTATTCGATGTAATTACAACTGATCCAAACGATCAAACAATAATTAGAAATAAATCTATTGGAATAGAAGAAATCCGTAAAAGGGTTCCTCGATGGTCATACAAATTAACTGATGATTTGGAAGAACAGGAGGAAGAAAATGAGGAAGAATCTAAGGAAGATCATGAAATTCGTTCAAGAAAAGCCAAACGCGTAGTAATTTATACTGATAACGATCAGAATACCAACCCTATTACAACTACAAATAATACTAATAATAGTGATCAAGCGGAAGAGGTGGCTTTGATACGTTACTCGCAACAATCGGATTTTCGTCGGGATATAATCAAAGGATCCATGCGTGCTCAAAGACGTAAAACGGTTATTTGGGAAATGTTTCAAGCAAATGTGCATTCCCCGCTTTTTTTGGATCGAATAGACAAAACATTTTTTTTTTCTTCTTTTTATATCTCTGAAATGATGAATCTCATTTTTAGGAATTCGGTGGGGAGAGAACCAGAATTGAAAATTTCACATTTTTATTTTGAGGAGGAAGAGACAAGGGAAAAAGAGAAAAAAAACGAAGAAAAAAAAGAGGAAAATGAACGTATAGTAATATCAGAAACTTGGGATAGCATTATATTTGCTCAAGCAATAAGAGGTTTGATGTTAGTAACCCAATCTTTTCTTAGAAAATACATTGTATTGCCTTCATTGATAATTGCTAAAAATATTGGCCGTATGTTATTATTCCAATTCCCCGAATGGTATGAGGATTTGAAGGAGTGGAATAGAGAAATGCATGTTAAATGCACTTATAATGGTGTTCAATTATCAGAAACAGAATTTCCCAAAGATTGGTTAACGGACGGTATTCAGATAAAGATTCTATTTCCTTTCTGTTTGAAACCTTGGCGAAGATCTAAAATACGATCTCATCCTAGAGATCAAATAAAAAAAAAAGGAAAAAAAGACAATTTTTGTTTTTTAACAGTTTGGGGAATGGAAGCGGAATTCCCTTTTGGGAATCCCCGAAAACGACCTTCCTTTTTTGAACCCATTTATAAAGAACTCCAAAAAAAAGTTAGAAAAGTGAAAAAGGATTTCTTTCTACTTCTAAAAGTTTCAAAAGAAAAAACAAGATGGATCATTAAAATACTTCTAGTTCTAAAACGAATAATGAAGGAAATTCAAAAAGTAAATCCAATATTCTTATTTGAATTGAGCAAGGCGAAAGTATATGAAACGGCTGAAAATGGAAAAGATTCCGAAATAAATAATAAGATTATTCACAAATCAACCATTCAAATCCAATCCATGAATTGGACAAATTATTCACTCATAGAAAAAAAGATGAAAGATCTTTCTGATAGAACAATCACAATCAGGAATCAAATAGAACGAATCACAAAAGACAAGAAAAAAATAATTCTAACTTGTGATGATAAAAGATCGAAATCACAGAAACATATTTGGCAGATATTCCAAAGATTAAATATACGATTAATACGTAAATCACATTATTTTATGAAATCTCTGATTGAAAAAATATATATAGATATCTTGCTATGTATGATTACCATTCACAGGATCTATTTCCAACTTTTCTTTGAATCAACAAAAAAAATAATCAATAAATCCGTTTACAACGATCAAACAAATCAGGAAGGAATTGATGAAAGAGATCAAAATACAATGAACTTTTTTTCCACTATAAAAAAGTCCTTTTCGAATACTAATATTAGTAATAGTACTAAAATGTATTATGACTTATCCTCCTTGTCCCAAGCATATGTATTTTACAAATTATCACAAACCCAATTACTTAACAAGTATCAATTGAAATCTCTACTTCAATATCAGGGGACTTATCCTTTTATTAAGGATAAAATCAAGGATTATTGTATGACACGAGGAATATTTGATTCCAATTCAAGACATAAGAAAATTCATAAGTCTGGAATGATTGAATGGAAAAACTGGTTAAAGGGGCATTATCAATACAATTTATCTCAAACCAAATGGTCGCGGTTAGTACCGCAAAAGTGGCGAAATAGAATCAATCAACATTATAGGATTCAAAATAAGGACTCAATTAAAGCGGATTCATATAAAAAAGAAAAAGACCAATTAATTCATTACGTGAAACAAAATTACTATGCAGCGGATTCATTGACAAATCAAAAAGAAAAATGGAAAAAACACTACAGATATGATCTTTTATCACATAAATATATGAACTATGGGGATAAGGAGGATTTTTATATTTATGGGTCAAGATTACAAGTAAACGGGGTTCACAAAATTCCATATAATTTCAATAAACCGAAATCCGAATCATTTTATGTATTGGTAAGTACAGCTATTAGTGATTATCTAGAAGAAGGATATATTATTGATACGCATAAAAATCTAGATAGAAAATATTTTGATTGTCGAATTCTCCACTTTTGTCTTAGAAAAAATATCGATATTGAGACCTGGACCAATACACATATCGGTACCAAAATTGATAAAAATACTAAGACTGAAAAAAAAATCAACAACAAATTGAAAAAAAAAGATATTTTTTCTCTTACGATTCATCAAGAAATCAACCCATCCAATCAAAAAAGTATTTTTTTAAATTGGATGGGAATGAATCAAGAAAGAGTTTATCATACCATATCAAATCTAGAATCTTGGTTCTTCCCAGAATTTGTCTTACTTTTTGATGCATATAAGATTAAACCATGGATTATACCAATCAAATTACTTCTTTTTGACTTTTATTTTTATAAAAATAAAAGTCAAAATAAAAACATCAATATAAATAGAAAAAATAATCTTCAGATGATATCTCATCAAAAAAAATATCTTAAATTAGAAAATTCCAACCAACAAAAAAATGAGCAACAGGACCAAGTAAATCTTGTATCAGATCTACGAAAAGAAAACAAAAAAAAAGATATTGAAGAGAATTATGCGAGATCAGACATTACCATTAAAAAAGGTAAGAAGAAAAAACAATCCAAGAAAAACAAGGAAGCAGAACTAGATTTCTTCCTGAAAAAATATTTCCTTTTTCAATTAAGATGGGATGACTCCTTGAACCAAAGAATGATTAATAATATCAAGGTATATTGTCTCTTACTTAGACTGATAAATCCAAAAGAAATTGCTATATCCTCGATTCAAAGAGGAGAGATACATCTGGATGTAATGCTAATTCAGAAAGATCTAGCTCTTACAGAATTGATAAAAAAAGGAATATTAATTATCGAACCAATTCGTCTATCTATAAAAAGGGATGGAAAATTGATTATATATCAAACTATAAGTATTTCATTGGTCGAGAACAATAAACACCAAACTAATAGAAAATGCATAAAAAAAAGATATATTGATAAGAGGAATTTGGATAAACCCATTGTACGATATGGGAATATGCTTGTGAATGGGGACACAAATTATTATGATTTCCTTGTTCCTGAAAATATTCTATCTCCTAGACGTCGCAGAGAATTGAGAATGTTAATTTGTTTCAATTCCCATAATTGGAATGTTACGGATAGAAATATAAATCCATTATTTTGCAATGAAAACAACATAAGAAACTCTGGAAAATTTTTGGATGAGGACAAGCATCTTAATACAGATACAAATAAATTCATTAAATGCAAATTTGTTCTTTGGCCCAATTACCGATTAGAAGATTTAGCTTGTATGAATCGCTATTGGTTTGATACCAATAATGGCAGTCGTTTCAGTATGTCAAGGATACATATGTATCCACGATTTAGAATTATTTAATTTAATAGTATATTTCCTATATCATATATATCTATATTCCGTGACATTTTCGGTATATGAAAGCCGAAAGATGTATGCATATGCTATGTTATATTTTGGTAAATGATACAGATTGAATGGTGTATCCATTCAATTGGATATAGGAATAAATAAATTAGGGGAATCCTTTTAGATAGAAATAAATTCTTTTCTTTCGTTAATGCGGAAACATATTATCCCTTTCTATCCAAATCAAATTGCAAATTTGATTTGGATAAAATAAAGAAGTAGTATATGAATAAATCCAAATTTTTGTGTGTACTAGATGTGTGTACTAGATTAAAATAACTGGCATAATTCTTTTTTTTTATTTTTCCTGATCGGAAAAATCCATGAAAAAGAAAGAAAAAGGATAGAAAAATTTTTTATGGTCAAAAATTCATTCATTTCCATTATTCCACAAGAAGAAAAAGAAGAAAACAAAGGTTCTGTTGAATTTCAAGTATTCAGTTTCACCAATAAGATACGGAGACTTACTTCACATTTGGAATTGCACAAAAAAGATTTTTTATCGCAAAGGGGTCTACGAAAAATTCTAGGAAAACGTCAACGGTTGCTGGCTTATTTGTCAAAGAAAAATAGAGTACGTTATAAGAAATTAATTGGTCAGTTGGATATTCGAGAGCCAAAAACTCGTTAATTTAATCGTTTGAATTTTTTTTAGTAGTATTCAATTTTTCGTTTTGATGAGTCTCGTTTTGAGGAATTCATGGAATAATGAATTAAGGAAGAAAAGATATGACAGTACCGGTTACAAGAAAAGATCTCATGATAGTCAATATGGGGCCTCACCACCCATCAATGCATGGTGTTCTCCGACTAATCGTTACTCTCGATGGTGAAGATGTTATTGACTGTGAGCCCATATTGGGCTATTTACACAGAGGAATGGAAAAGATAGCGGAAAATCGAACAATTATACAATATCTACCTTATGTAACACGATGGGATTATTTAGCTACTATGTTCACAGAGGCAATAACCGTAAATGCGCCAGAACAATTGGAAAATGTTCAAGTACCTCAAAGAGCTAGCTATATCAGAGTAATTATGCTGGAATTGAGCCGTATAGCTTCTCATTTGTTATGGCTTGGACCTTTTATGGCGGATATCGGTGCACAGACTCCCTTTTTCTATATTTTCAGAGAAAGGGAATTGATATATGATCTATTCGAAGCCGCCACAGGTATGCGAATGATGCATAATTATTTCCGTATTGGAGGAGTAGCTGCTGATCTACCTTATGGATGGATAGATAAATGTTTGGATTTCTGCGATTATTCTTTAACAGGAGTTGTTGAATATCAAAAACTTATTACGTGGAATCCCATTTTTTTGGAACGAGTTGAAGGAGTGGGCATTATTGGTGGAGAAGAAGCTGTAAATTGGGGTTTATCAGGACCGATGTTACGAGCTTCTGGAATCCAATGGGATCTTCGTAAAGTTGATCATTATGAGTGTTACAATGAATTCGATTGGGAAGTCCAATGGCAAAAAGAAGGAGATTCATTAGCTCGTTATTTAGTACGAATCGGTGAAATGAAGGAATCCATAAAAATTATTCAACAGGCTCTAGAAGGAATTCCTGGAGGACCTTATGAAAATTTAGAAGTACGACGCTTTGATAGAGCAAAGAATTCCGAATGGAATGATTTTGAATATAGATTTATTAGTAAAAAACCTTCACCCAATTTTGAATTGTCGAAACAAGAACTTTATGTGAGAGTGGAAGCCCCAAAAGGAGAATTGGGAATTTATTTGATAGGAGATAATAGTGTTTTCCCCTGGAGATGGAAAATTCGTCCACCCGGTTTTATCAATTTGCAAATTCTTCCTCAGCTAGTTAAAAGAATGAAATTGGCTGATATCATGACGATATTGGGTAGTATAGATATCATTATGGGAGAAGTTGATCGTTGAAATGATAATTGATACGACAGAAGTACAAACTATCAATTCTTTTTCTACATCGGAATTTTTAAAAGAAGTGTATGGACTAATATGGATTGTACCCATTTTGACCCTTATATTGGGAATAACAATGGGGGTACTAGTAATTGTGTGGTTAGAAAGAGAAATATCTGCAGCGATACAACAACGTATTGGGCCCGAATATGCTGGCCCGTTGGGAATTCTTCAAGCTATAGCGGATGGGACTAAACTACTTTTTAAAGAGGACCTCCTCCCATCTCGAGGAGATATTCGTTTGTTTAGTGTGGGACCGTCTATAGCGGTTATATCAATTCTACTAAGTTATTTAGTAATTCCTTTTGGGTATCGTCTTGTTTTAGCCGATCTCAGTATAGGTGTTTTTTTATGGATCGCCATTTCTAGTATTGCTCCTATTGGGCTTCTTATGTCAGGATATGGATCGAATAATAAATATTCCTTTTTAGGTGGTCTACGAGCTGCTGCTCAATCTATTAGTTATGAAATACCATTAACTCTATGTGTGTTATCAATATCTCTACGTGTGATTCGTTGGAATATGAACTTTGCTTCTAGAAATAAAAGAAAAAAGAAAGAGGTTCAATGTATTGAATAGATGTTTTCATTTTTTTTATTCAGCATTCGGGTTGATGAGTTAAACCAGATAGTTATATGAGTGAAACTAAACAGCTTCCAAATTTGTAGTAAGAAGAAACAATCTCATTCCCTATGTACAAGAATAAAGTTGAAGTAAAAATAAGCAGTGTAAACTGCTTACCCCAAGATTAAGATTTTTTGATTAGTCATCATATCTTGAAGCGGGCGCAAACAAAAGATCAACTGTATGGAGTTTCTACTACTGTCTCGTATGTATTACTATACCGGGGATCAATCAAAAGTCAGTGGACGGTTAGGAACACCAAGGTACACAAAGGATTAGTAATGGAGATAATGTAAGGTATCAAAAAAGAGGTATTTCTTCATAAAACGAATCATAATAAGGACTTGAAATTGGTAGAAATGATCAAGTAGTACTTCCCTACGATTCCGATCTAGAGTATGCTCCTATTCACTGGTTAAAGAAATGACTATCAAGAACGAATTAATCCTTTATTTTATTTTTGAGTATCCTCCTCTGAGACAGAAGAACAGGAAAAAAGAAATGGAATGCAGTAATTGAATGAATAATAAAAAAGGGGGATCCTTATTTATTCTTTTCTCTATCCATATTCATACATATCGAATTCTTATCACGATTCATGAACTAATGACTAATTCTTTTTATTTTGTATTGATTGGTATAAGGAGTATTTTATTGAAATATTAAGTTATTACCGAACAAAGAGAAATTTTTATTGTAAAGGATGAGATCAATTCGGAAGCACTTTTTTTCTTATTCTAGCAGACAGAATTCCATTGGTCTAATTTGGGACTTTCCGACGTATCTTTATTCTATCTATCCAAAGATGGCGATAATACCGAACCCGTCCTTACATTTTTTTTGTGGCCATCGAGGAGCCGTATGAAGCTGAGGTCTCACGTACGGTTTTGAAATAGCGATGGGAACAGTGATGTTATTATCGACTATGATTATCTAACAGTTCAAGTACAGTTGATATAGTTGAAGCACAGTCAAAATATGGTTTTTGGGGGTGGAATCTGTGGCGTCAGCCTATAGGATTTATTGTTTTTCTAATTTCTTCTCTAGCCGAATGTGAGAGATTGCCCTTTGATTTACCAGAAGCGGAGGAGGAATTAGTAGCAGGTTATCAAACCGAGTATTCGGGTATCAAATACGGTTTATTTTATCTTGCTTCTTACCTAAATTTATTAGTTTCTTCATTATTTGTAACAGTTCTTTACTTAGGTGGGTGGAATTTATCTATTCCGTATATATCCATTTCTGAGCTTTTCGGAATAAATAAAATTGCCGGCATTTTTGGAATGACAATGGGTATCCTTATTACATTAACTAAAGCTTATTTGTTTCTCTTCATTTCTATCACAACAAGATGGACTTTACCTAGAATGAGAATGGACCAGTTATTAAATCTTGGATGGAAATTTCTTTTACCTATTTCTCTAGGTAATCTGTTATTAACAACTTCTTCCCAACTTGTTTCATTATAAATAAGAGAATACGATAACACTATTTTAGATTCATAATCTCTATCAAACAAGAGAAAGAAACGTCAAATTTTTCATGTATATCTACAATATGTTCCCTATGGTAATTGGGTCCATGAATTATGGTCAACAAACAATACGAGCTGCAAGGTACATTGGTCAAAGTTTCATAATTACCTTATCCCACACAAATCGTTTACCTGTAACTATTCAATATCCTTATGAAAAATCGATCACATCAGAGCGTTTCCGGGGTCGAATCCACTTTGAATTTGATAAATGTATTGCTTGTGAAGTATGTGTTCGTGTATGCCCGATAGATCTACCCGTTGTTGATTGGAGATTTGAAAGAGATATTAAAAAGAAACAATTACTTAATTATAGTATAGATTTTGGGGTTTGTATATTTTGTGGTAACTGTGTCGAGTATTGTCCAACAAATTGTTTATCAATGACTGAAGAATATGAACTTTCTACTTATGATCGTCACGAATTGAATTATAATCAAATTGCTTTGGGTCGATTACCAATCTCAATAATTGGAGATTACACAATTCAAACAGTTATGAATTCGACTCAAATAAAAATAGACAAAGATGAACCCTTTGATTCAAGAACAATTACCGATTACTAAGATTTTGTTTTGATATAAAGGATCCAAGCTTTTTATTTTGGGTAGTCAGTAACTACAAATAAAAACTAATGATTGTTGAGAATCACTCTTTGATTTAAACTTAAAATATATTTTTCGTGATGATTTCGAAATAGGAAATTTCAACTACTTTTTTTTTTTCGGATAAATATAACTAAAGTAAGGTTGGCCCGATAATTTTATCTATATCTACATTAATCCATATTCAAATTCAATTCAATTATAAATGTATCATATACAATATTATATACAAGAAAACAAAAATAGGGTAACCCCTTTTCCTTTCCTGGACCATTTATAAAGTTAAAGTAAGGTCATGAAATAGTTAAAGTTATTTATTTTGTATTTTATACATAATGGATTTACCTGGACCAATACATGATATTCTTGTTGTATTTCTGGGGTCAATTCTTGTATTAGGGGGTCTGGGGGTAGTATTATTTACCAATCCAATTTATTCTGCCTTTTCATTGGGATTGGTTCTTGTTTGTATATCCTTATTCTATATTTCATCGAACTCCTATTTTGTAGCTGCCGCACAGCTCCTTATTTATGTGGGAGCCATAAATGTCTTGATCATATTTGCTGTAATGTTCATGAATGGTTCAGAATATTCCAATAATTCCTATTTTTGGACCATTGGAGATGGGGTCACTTCGATGGTTTGTACAACTATTCTTTTTTCACTAATTACTACTATCCCAGATACGTCATGGTACGGAATTATTTGGACTGCAAGGTCAAACCAGATTATGGAACAGGACCTAATAAATAACGTTCAACAAATTGGGATTCATTTATCAACAGATTTTTATCTTCCGTTTGAACTCATTTCAATAATTCTTTTAGTTTCCTTGATAGGTGCAATTACTATGGCTCGACAATAAGCAATAAAAATACTTAACTTATAATGATTCCCAATTCTTAGAATTCTAACTAAATTCTAAATAAATAAATAGAAATTTTTAGTTAAATCTATCTACCGTCAATATCTTCTTTTGTTGTGTAATTGTTCTATTCTAATCAATTGAATCGGTTGAATTGTTGTTCATATTGAAATGAATCGAGATTGATAAGGAGTTAGTCAATGATGTTTGAGCATGTCCTTTTTTTGAGTGTTTATTTATTTTCTATCGGTATCTATGGATTGATCACAAGTCGAAACATGGTTAGAGCGCTTATGTGTCTTGAGCTTATACTAAATTCGGTTAATATCAATCTTGTAACATTTTCTGATATATTTGATAGTCGCCAATTAAAAGGAGACATTTTCTCAATCTTTATTATAGCCATTGCAGCTGCTGAAGCAGCTATTGGACTTGCTATTGTTTCGTCGATCCATCGTAACAGAAAATCAACTCGTATTAATCAATCGAATTTGTTGAATAATTAGTGATAATCATCATAGATAATTTAAATAAAGACACATAAAAATATTTAATAGAATTGAAATACTATTTTTTATTGAATTTGAATGCAATTTTATTGAATTGCATTTTTATATTTATATTGAAATAATGATGACCGATTTGTTGGCCAATTAATTTGAATTCGCATGTGCAACTCGTATCATCATAATTGTTGAAACGAAAATCAAAGTGTCTTGACCTTTTCTCATAAACAGATTGATTTAAGAAATATATTGATTATTTTTAATAAACCACTGTTTCGTCTGGTGTCTACAATATTACAATATATAATATATGATTCATTTACTACTAATTTGATTTGACCAGATCGAAAATCTTTTATGTTCAAAACTGTAATTTATAGATCCAATGTCACATTCAGTAAAAATTTATGATACATGTATAGGGTGTACTCAATGTGTACGAGCTTGCCCCACAGATGTATTGGAAATGATACCTTGGGACGGATGTAAAGCCAAGCAAATAGCTTCCGCGCCAAGAACCGAGGACTGTGTAGGTTGTAAGAGATGTGAATCTGCCTGCCCAACAGATTTTTTGAGTGTCCGTGTTTATTTAGGGCCTGAAACAACTCGCAGCATGGCTCTATCTTATTGATACGTTACAAAAAACTCCACTTGAATCATTTGTGATTCCTCTTTACCGACAAAAGCCCGTGCTCGACAAAATATATTATTTTGAGGGCGGGCTTTTCTGGTCAAAATGTATCTTGTCTTTATCACGAGTTATTTTCCTTGGTTAACAATACTTGTTGTTTTACCGATATTCGCGGGTTCCTCAATTTTCTTTTTCCCTCATAGAGGGAATAAGATGTTTAGGTGGTATACTTTATGTATATGCTTATTAGAACTCCTTCTAACGACTTATGCATTCTGTTATCATTTCCAATTGGATGATCCATTAATGCAATTGAAGGAAGATTCTAAATGGATAGATGTTTTTGATTTCCACTGGAGACTAGGAATCGATGGACTTTCCATAGGACCCATTTTACTGACAGGATTTATCACTACTTTAGCAACTTTAGCAGCTTGGCCAATTACTCGAAATTCGCGGTTGTTCTATTTCCTGATGCTAGCAATGTACAGCGGTCAAATAGGATTATTTTCCTCTCGAGACTTTTTACTTTTTTTCATCATGTGGGAGTTAGAATTAATTCCTGTTTACTTACTTTTATCCATGTGGGGGGGAAAGAAACGTCTCTACTCGGCTACAAAGTTTATTTTGTACACTGCGGGGGGTTCCATTTTTTTCTTAATAGGAGTTCTAGGTATGGGTTTATATGGTTCCAATGAACCAACATTAGATTTTGAAAGATTAATTAATCAATCATATCCTGTGGCATTGGAAATAATATTCTATTTCGGCTTCCTTATTGCTTATGCTGTCAAATTGCCGATTATACCCCTACATACATGGTTACCTGATACCCATGGAGAAGCACATTACAGTACATGTATGCTTTTAGCTGGAATCCTATTAAAAATGGGCGCATATGGATTGATTCGGATCAATATGGAATTACTACCCCACGCCCATTCTATATTTTCTCCTTGGTTGGTGATAATAGGAACAATGCAAATAATCTATGCAGCTTCAACTTCTCTTGGTCAACGTAATTTAAAAAAGAGAATAGCCTATTCCTCTGTATCTCACATGGGTTTCACAATTATAGGAATTGGTTCTATAACCGACATGGGACTCAATGGAGCTATTTTACAAATGCTCTCTCATGGATTTATTGGTGCTGCACTTTTTTTCTTGGCGGGAACGAGTTGTGATAGAACACGTCTTGTTTATCTCGAAGAAATGGGAGGGATATCTATCCCAATGCCAAAAACATTTACCATGTTCAGTAGCTTCTCGATGGCTTCTCTTGCATTGCCAGGAATGAGTGGTTTTGTTGCGGAATTTGTAGTATTTTTTGGACTAATTACTAGTACAAAATATCTTTTAATGCCAAAAATGCTAATTACTTTTGTAATGGCAATTGGAATGATATTAACTCCTATTTATTTATTATCTATGTTACGTCAGATGTTTTATGGATACAAGCTATTTAATATTCCAAACTCTACTTTTTGGGATTCTGGACTACGAGAACTATTTCTTTCAATCTGTATCTTTCTACCCGTAATAAGTATTGGTATTTATCCCGATTTTGTTCTCTCATTATCAGTTGACAAGGTACACGCTATCTTATCCAATTATTATCATAGATAGTGTTTCATTAATGAAACGGAAGGAAAGTCTTATAATTCTTTGAATTTAATATTTTGAAAATTGTTTGCTGTACTGTATAATGAAAAAAGAAATAAAATGAATAAGAATTGTAATTAGATACATCTCGAGTTTTTGAGAACCGTTTGAATCAAGGAATCATTCAAATTAAAATGGTTCTCAAAAACTCATAAAAACAAACTTTCGTTATATATGGGATGATGTTTTTATCTTATGTATTCTTCATGTAGTTTATTCAATTAGATGTTTATGTGAATGAACCATAACTATGTAGACCTATTCCTAATAGATTGATCCCAAAATAGCATATCCAAATTATAAGAAATCCTATAGAAGCTACAAGTGCCGAATTCGTACCTTTCCAATTTATATTTGTTCTAGTATGTAAATAAATCGCGAATATGGTCCAAGTAATAAATGCCCAAGTTTCTTTGGGGTCCCAATTCCAATAGGATCCCCATGCCTCATTAGCCCATACTGCTCCACAAAGAATACCTATGGTTAAAAAGGTAAACCCTAGACTAATGACACGATAACTCCAATAATCCAAACGCTCAGTTAATTGATATTTGTAATAATTTCGAAATGAAGGAAAAGAAGTGTTTTTAAAAACACTTCTTTTTTCATTCAAATATTCAATCTCACCAAAGAAAAATGACTTAATTAATAAATTATTGTTTTTACAAAAAATTTTGATGTTTTTTCGAAATGTAATGACTAGAAGAGCGACTGATAATAATGATCCGCATAAAAGAGCTGCATAGCTCAATAACATCATACTTACGTGCATCATTAACCACTGAGATTGTAGAGCAGGTACTAATATTGCAGATTGATGCATTTCAGTTGAAAGACCCGACATGACAAAGCCTTGAGTAAAAATGGTACTTGGTGCAATTATTGTGCTTAAATCATTTTTAAGGTTACGTATCTTGGGAATCATATGAATAATGAAGAAACTACACGAAAGGAAGATTAATGACTCGTATAAATTACTTAATGGAAAATGTCCCGAAGAAATCCAACGAGAAACTAATAATCCTGTTATAGAGAAAAAGGTAGCTATCATCCCTTTTTCTGACGAATCACGTAATCCTACAATTTTGTGGACTAATAAGGTCATCAAATGAATCGTAATCACAATTGAAATGATCGAAAAAGAGATATGAGTTAATATATGTTCTAAAGTCGCAAATATCATAAAAGGGGTCCCATTACAGAATTGGAAATCGCGAATTGAATACATTTTAGGATCTATTGTATCTCTTTTAGAAGATGCCGCCGCTCGGACTCGAACCGAGATGCTTTAGCACTGCTTCCTAAGAGCAGCGTGTCTACCGATTTCACCACGGCGGCTTACTTGAAATAATAATAGTCAATTCATGTTGAATCGTCGAGATTCAAGGATTCAATATAGTTTAGGAAACATTAATTAGAATCAATGAATAAAGACTGGTTTGTGGTTTAAATATTTGAATCTTCAATAAAATACCTACCTAGGTAGTATCGTCGTGGGTTTTTTAACAATCAACTTTCACGTACTAGAAACTAAGTTCTCTCCAAACAGTTGGAACTCCATAGTTTTTTCTCGGTTGAGGTATAAAACTAAGAATTGTCTTTTTTTCTCTATTTTTTGTTGATTTGTTTTTCATTTATCCGATTTCATGGATTCAAATGAAATTGAGTTTTTTTTTTTCAATGAACAAAATAAAATAACTAGGATTTCATATCTATCACAATTTCATCATTAAATACAAATAATTTGTTACTTTTCTAATGATTTCGATACCTTAGTATATTTAAATTAAAGTATTAATATTCTTTATTGCGCATATAATTTATAATTTATGATACTATTTACAAAACCAATTAAGTTTTGGGATAGGCATATAACAAAAGAGTTTCAATCTCTATCACAATTGTACTTTTCACAATAGAAAAGTACAATTGTGATAGGGAAAAAATAATACTTAGAACCCAATATACAAAAAACTCTTATTCTATATATCACAGCAGTGAGTTCTAAGTAATATTGAGAAATTCAATACAGAAAAATACATTAGTTAACATTCATCTTACAAAATTTGAGGTTCTTTAGGCTATATCAATTGAGATTATTCTAAGACTTTATTATTTGTTTGTCGCACAAAAAAACTTTTTGAATGCCCGGTGGAAACCGATTTCGCTAAAGAAAAAGTTTTTACTGCAACTAAATATCCTTTTTTCTTCCAAATATTTCTACGAATACGTTTTTTTGACATAGAAGTACGTTTTTTTGGAACTGCCAT